TGATATATCCCACAAGACTTGTCTATAAAAAGAAAATAAATTATAGTTTGTAAAAGCGTAGGATGAATGAAAAAAGATAATGAATTCTTGAATAACTAAAAAAAGGTAAGGCGTCAAACAAACTTTTTGGGGGAGTAGAGTTGGGGATAGAGGGACTTGAACCCTCACGATTTTAAAAGTCAACGGATTTTCATCTTACTATAAATTTCATTGTTGTCAGTATTGACATGTAGAATGGGACTCTATCTTTATTCTCGTCCGATTAATAAGTTCCACCTAGGATCTATCAGACTATGAAGTGAATCATTTGATCAATGAATATTCGATTTTTTCTTAAACTTCGAGTTGATTCACACCATTTCTACTAAAAAAAAAATAGAAATCGAGATTCAGGTCGTCATTTTTGAGATCGTTTTGTGTTACCTATATTTATACAAAATAGGTTTTTATCCTTCATCCTTTTTTTTGAAGTTTGGATCGAAGGATTCCTTTATCAACACAAGGTAGTGAACTCCATTTGTTAGAACAGCTTCCATTGAGTCTCTGCACCTATCCCTTTTTTCTCGCTTTATAAACTCTGGTTTGTTCGCGTAAACCAGGATTTGGCTCAGGATTGCCCATTGTTAATTCCAGGGTTTCTCTGAATTTGAAAGTTATCACTTAGTAGGTTTCCATACCAAGGCTCAATCCAATTAAGTCCGTAGCGTCTACCGATTCCGCCATATCCCCCTTTTTGCTTTGAGATTAGGATCTAATTATTTTGTCTTTCCACTTTTTCTTATGCCGAAACTTTTGAATTCATTACATATAGATACTTTTTTTATTTTTTTGGTATCTTCTTTCATTTTTGTTAGCCCAACCCATATTGATTTAGTCTAATCAACAAAGATTCTATCATTTTTGTATTTGCAATTCAATATGGTTATATATTACATAACATATATATGTTATTCCGTTTCTCATCTTTGTATTAAATTAAAAAAAAAGTCGAACGGTCGATTCTCTTTTTTTTTTACTTCCATCAAAAGAAGTTTATGATTCTTTTTGAAACTTAGAATTCTACAATGTGCAGCGGAAAAAGATTATAAGTCTACTTCGTAGATTTTAAATTATAATAATTCTAAAAAATTATATTCGAATATTAATTTCGAATATTAATTCGAATAATTCTATATTATTAAAAATAAAGGTATAAAATAATAATAATAATAGCGTGAGGTTAGAACAAAAAAACAATAATTTCAAATCAGATATCATTTAACTAAAAAAAATTTTTCTGATCTAATTAAGAGTTTCTTATTTATAAACTAATGAAATAAAAATTATAAAGTCGATATATTGCTATATTCTATTAATTAAGGTTATGTTTTATTTATTTAATGATAGTCACTATTTATTTGAGCTATATTTTGTTCTAGAATATATAGAATATGATTATTTAATTCTAATTTAATTCTAAATAGATAAGGAAAAATATGAATAGAATAGTTAATTGATACGATATAGTAGTTTAGTGAATTTGTATGCACGTGCTATTTTTTTTGAGCCCGCTTAGCTCAGAGGTTAGAGCATCGCATTTGTAATGCGATGGTCATCGGTTCGATTCCGATAGCCGGCTTTTCCATATTTTTTCGTTTTTTTACATGATTTTTAATGTACTTTCAAAATCAAAGAAGATTGAAAAGACTTATTTCACCTTTTCCCAGAGTTACCACTCCATTTATATTATGTCATATAAACTTCCATAATAGGAATATATATTGGGTATAAAGAATTAGACCTTTGCAAAATAAATAAAGAAAATAAAGGAAAATTTTTATGATTTTTTTTTTTATATATATTGTATATACAATAAAAAAAATCTGTATATTGAGAAGAATATATCTTCTTACTCTTTGTATTCCAATAGTTTATTGGAGTGGATTTCACGTCATTTATCATTATCATTTAGTTCAGTTTTAATTTTTTTTAGTTTTGTACAATTTCAATAAAAAAAAAGGAGTCTTTATGTCACGTTACCGAGGGCCTCGTTTTAAAAAAATACGCCGTCTGGGGGCTTTACCGGGACTAACTAGTAAAAGGCCTAGGGCAGGAAGCGATCTTAGAAACCAATCGCGCCCCGGAAAAAAATCTCAATATCGTATTCGTTTAGAAGAAAAACAAAAATTGCGTTTTCATTATGGTCTTACAGAACGCCAATTACTTAAATATGTTCGTATCGCCGGAAAAGCCAAGGGGTCAACAGGTCAAGTTTTACTACAATTACTTGAAATGCGTTTGGATAACATCCTTTTTCGATTGGGTATGGCTTTGACTATTCCTCAAGCACGCCAATTAGTTAACCATGGACATATTTTAGTTAATGGTCATATAGTTGATATACCAAGTTATCGCTGCAAACCCCGAGATATTATTACAGTCAAGGATGAACAAAACTCTAGAACTTTGGTTCAAAATCTTCTTGATTCATCTGCCCCCGAGGAATTGCCAAATCATCTAACTCTTCACACATTCCAATATGAAGGGTTAGTCAATCAAATAATAGATAGGAAATGCGTCGGTTTGAAAATAAATGAGTTGCTTGTCGTAGAATATTACTCTCGACAGACTTAATAAACCTAACTTAAGTAAAAAAAAGAACTAAAAACAAGAGTTCGGACAACTCCCCTTCGCCCTCCTTTTGGATTAAAAAAAAAAAGGCACAAGGTAAGGGATTTTGTCGGGGAATCTTTTTCCTATTCATGTATCATAGATTGGTAGGGAGATTTGGATCCCTTGTTTGCTCTTCCCAGCATATTCCATATCAAAGAAATTAGGAGTAGAGAATCTATTTAAAAATAAAAACAAGGTAGATTTTATATCTATCTTTTTTATTTGATTTGATACGTTGTGGTCAATCCCGTAAGATTGGCGAATTAGGTGAAAGTACGGAAAGAGAGGGATTCGAACCCTCGGTAAACAAAAGCCTACATAACAGTTCCAATGTTACGCCTTCAACCACTCGGCCATCTCTCCGACACCAGGATTATGACTGAGTACCTGGGTGAATAGCGAGTTATTCATCGTTTTTTAGGTTATGGTTAATAGATACCTTTTTTGACCGGAAAAAATTGTAAGTAGATAGAAGGTTTTTTATTTTAATGAGTCCGCTTTTATGTTAGTTCGTACTATACAATTACTTTGTTTGTGAGAAAATTTTCTCACAAAAAAAGGTAAAGGAAATCAAAAGAGTTATAGAATGGATTATTACCTATGCCAAGATCGCGTATAAATGGAAATTTTATTGATAAAACCTTTACAATTGTAGCCGATATCTTATTACGAGTCATTCCGACAACTTCCGGAGAAAAGGAGGCATTTACTTATTACAGAGATGGTGCGATTTGATTATCATTATTTTTTTTCTCGCCGATTTGGAATAGAAAGAAAAACGAGTATTGAAAAAAATCTACGCTTTTGAAGGTGAAGTTTATAATATAAAAAAAGCAATCCCTTCTGTCATGTATCCACGATTAATGCAGCCTTAGATGCTTCAATTGTGAATTCTAGTATTGAGCAAAAGGTTTTTACCTATGGTTCCCGTATTACAGATCAATCCTACTAAACTAATACAATATACAAATAGGAGGCATGGGGGAAGAAGCACTACGCCGAGAAATCAACAACACGAAAACTTTCTTCAAAATGATTCCTTTTCTTTCTTCTTCTTCTTTGGGATTGGGACTAATTAAAATGGTTGGAACAATAAACATCCATCTCGTTCGTACTTTGGATACCCGTATAACCATTGAAGACTGTTGAAGTGGCTAATTCCTGGAAATTTAGGGGCGTTGAGAACAAAGAAATTTTTAGAGTTTACTTTTTTATTTTTATCTAGCATGAACCCACTTGTTAGTAAGAAAAGATCTTTTGCAAGAAGGTTGGCTAGGGATTTCGTGTAAAAACATTAGCCCCGCTTAGTTCATAATGACATCAAATTTTTCCATATATTATTTTCATTATGCACCTAAAGGAGGAGCCGTATGAGATGAAAATCTCACATACGGTTCTGAAACGGAGAATTCGTTAAAGCGAATGACGACCGTAACGGATGTCGGCTCAATCTGAAGGAAATTATGCGGAAGCATTACAGAATTATTATGAAGCTATGCGCCTAGAAATTGACCCCTATGATCGAAGTTATATACTCTATAATATAGGCCTTATCCACACAAGTAATGGGGAACATACCAAAGCTTTAGAATATTATTTTCGGGCATTAGAACGAAACCCCTTTTTACCACAAGCTTTTAATAATATGGCTGTGATCTGTCATTACGTGCGACTATCTCCACTATAGAAAAAAAGAACGAACAGCTAGTCAATTAAATACTAGAAACACAAAAAAGGGCTTTCTACATAAGCATCGTACAAAACGATTTTTTATCAGCTGTAGCAAATAAATAAACTTCATAGATCAAATATGAAGTTAAGACTGGATATGCCTAAATACTTTCTTTCTATGGATAAAAAAAGATTTAATTGATAGAGGAAGCACCGTAAAGATCAATTGGAAAGGTTTTGGACCGATACAACAAGAGCTGTTATTTATATCATAATATGAGATAAATCTTCGGAATCTACTTATGTAATAGAGTAGATCCCCTAAGGTATTGAGCAGCGGTGTAGCATCAGATCCTAAAGACAGTAAGTCTTTTTATTTTTTATGAAGTATGAAAAAAGTCTTTTTCAAAGATTCTATATAAATTTTTATATGAAAGCGGGGTAGTTACCTTTCAGAAAATTATAATATCTAAAAACAGTGGACACGCCCTTTTTTCTGAAGGTAGGAGAAAAGATAAAACTTATTATATTTATATTAATTAATATATTAATTAAATCAAAATTAAAGTTTGAAACTCATGTAATAACTCTCTTTTGTTTAATACAAGAAAAACCGAATATCTATAAGAAATCTCATTCAATCAGACATTCAATTAGATATAAAGTTAAAGTAGGTT